GAATCCCCTGTATGGGTAGAAAGAATAAGTAAAATTTTGAATGTTTTACTTATGTATAAAGTAAGAAACATTATAATTGGATCGGTCGATCATTTTTCAGTCATTCATTGAATGATAAATCACTACAAGTGACGGAGAGACGCGATTTAAATAACGAAAGATCCAATATTTAAAAATTGTATCTAAAATGACCGGAAAAGTAGAAACAAGACCCGATATAATTTGCTCATTATGAGAAAACCCAAAATCTTTGTAGACAGAGCCAATCATTAGTTCCCAACCGTGCGGCGAATGGAATCCTATACATAAATCGGTTAATAAAAGAATAGAAAAAGCTTTTATTGTGTCGCTTAAATTATAGAGGAATTCTTGAATCCAAGAGTTAAGAATAACAAGTTCTTCATTACCTAGAATAGAACAACCACTTAGAATAACGAAAGAGATTATATTTGTCGAGAAATGCAAAATCGTATGAATACAATCCTCATTGTGCATCTTGATCAATTGAATCGTTTCTTTGTAGATTACGCTGTGAAGATTTTGTAAATGTGTTTCCGGGTATTCCTTTATTATTTCGTCCAAGAGCGAGAGTTCCTCTAATTCTATGAATTTTTTTAGAATATTCTTTTCTTGAATATCATTCAAGAAAATTTCAGAGTTCCTAGCGTGCCACCAATTAGTAACCCAAGATTCCAGGCTTTTATTAAATGAGAGAGAGAGCCACCAAGGCAAAAATACTATAGATGCAAGATATAGAAGGGAAATAAATACTTTCTTTTTTGCCATTTTTTCGTCTGTGAATTTTTAATCACCTCATTTGTCGACTCTATACGATACTAATAGTTCTATTAAGCATCAGTTCTATTCCATTACAAACAAGTCATAGAGCCCATAAATCTATCAATCTATTCCCTGTTTTTTATTTGTAATTAAGTTAAAGTGGTTAGTCCTTTAATTTAGAAAGAATCCAAAAAAACAATACAGAAATCGAAGAAAAAAGAGTCCACTTCCAATTCTAATGAAGAAATAAAAAAAAAAAGATAAACTCTTTATTCCATTCCAAAACTTTTTGATATATGAAATATATGGGATGAGTCTATTATTTGGATTTGTTACTTGTTTTGTTACTGAATTGAGTTAAGTGGCTTTACATACACATAAAAAAGTTTTGTTGACAAAAAAAAAACTTTCGTTTTAGGATTGTTCCGTGTACGTTTGCTTTTGTTTTGGCTCGAAGGGGCGTTCTGAAGAAACTTAAGTTATGCTATAGAAAAAAGAGGATTCTTGAGTTTTAGTTTTTTCCCTCTTGCTAAGAAAGCAGTCATTCTTCAGTTCTTTTTTCAAAATACTTCAATTGGTACGCGCAAGAAATAGGCCGATTCAGCGGCTTTTTGCTCAATTTCTCGTAGAGTCAAATTCTCATCAGTACGAGTCAAGGGAACGGACCCCTGGCCCCTGATTTCCATATAAAGGGCACGACGAGCATAAACACCCTCTTTAACTTCTATTCTGATAGACTGAATATCTTTCATAAGGAATCGAAGGAAGATACGACGATTTTTTCCAGGAAATCCCCAACGAAAAATACACACTATTCCTTCTTTTATATCGAATCGATCATAACCACTACCTACATTCCACGAAATTGTGCACCACAAATAGGAGCTAATAAAAAGACCTGCGATTCCATAGAAAGACATCACAAGCCCTTGCGGAAAAAAAACGATTTCCTGAGAGGGAAATAAAGATATAAAATTCCTACCAAGATAACTGGAAGTTCCAACCAATAAAAACCCTAATGAACCTAAAAAAAGGATAAAGGCCCAGCAGAAATTACTAACTTTTCGAGACCCGGTTATAAGTTCTATCCATATATGGTCTGATCGCCAACTCATACTATACTCGATCTAGTTGCATTTTATTGGAATTGGGGAATAACCAAAAAAATTGACTTTCATTTTTTTGTTTCCGAAGTAACCCGCATCAACTAGCACTATTAGGATGTGAATCTTTAGGAGTAATTCATCGAATTGCTTAACTCTAAACTAAAATAATAACATCCCTTTCCATATGATTTATTATAGATATCCGCATATATCCATATGGATATATTGACTTTCCATTTCATAAACTCACCCCGATACCGATCGATTTTCAAATAGCTCTAATTCATTTACTCATAGATCATGTTTACGTATGTATACGAGCTTATGCTCGGAGGAAGCCACACGTTATACCTTATTCTACTAAATTCTACTAAATAGAATTCTACTAAATAGAATATTCGTGTTATGATACAAGTAAGGCTTGAAAAAAAAAAAAAAAATAGATAAGATTTGGCCCCATCGTATCTAAAAAATTTTGTTTTTTTGAACATGAAGAGATAAAGAAACCATTGCAATTGCCGGAAATACTAAGCCCACTAAAGGCACAAAAATAGAGGGTAAGGTGTTGAGAGTTGTCATAGAATGGGTACCTCGATTTAATATTTGTACCTGTT